TATCATTGATTAGTAGGAGGCGAACTTTATGTTAAATAAGAGAACAACAGAAGTATACGCTTTAGGTCAACATATATCTATGTCTGCTCACAAAGCGCGAAGAGTAATTGATCAAATTCGTGGGCGTTCTTACGAAGAAACACTTATGATATTAGAACTCATGCCTTATCGAGCATGTTATCCAATTTTTAAATTAGTTTATTCTGCAGCAGCAAATGCTAGTTTCAATATGGGTTCGAATGAAGCAAATTTAGTCATTAGTAAAGCGGAAGTCAATGAAGGTACTATCGTGAAGAGATTAAAACCTCGCGCTCGAGGGCGTAGTTTTGCGATACAAAAACCTACCTGCCATATAACTATTGTAATGAAAGATATATCCTTAGATGAATATATAGATACCGACTCTATTACATGGTCACAAAAACCTAAATGGAAAAAAAAGCATACAACTATGTCGTATTATGATATGTATAGTAATGGGGGAACATGGGACAAAAAATAAATCCAATTGGTTTCAGACTTGGTACAACCCAAGGTCATCATTCCCTTTGGTTCGCACAACCAAAAAATTATTCTGAGGGTCTGCAAGAAGATCAAAAAATAAGAAATTATATCCAGAATTATGTACAAAAAAATATGAAAACATCTTCTGGCGTCGAGGGAATTGCACGTATAGAGATTCAAAAAAGAATCGACCTGATCCAAATAATAATCTATATGGGATTTCCAAAAATCTTAATTGAAAGTCGACCCCGAGGAATCGAAGAATTACAGATGAATTTACAAAAAGAATTTCATTCTGTAAATAGAAAACTTAACATTGCTATCACACGAATTGAAAAGCCTTATGGAAACCCTCATATTCTTGCAGAATTTATAGCCGGCCAATTAAAAAATAGAGTTTCTTTTCGCAAAGCAATGAAAAAGGCTATAGAATTAACTGAACAAGCAGATACAAAAGGAATTCAAGTGCAAATTGCAGGACGTATCGACGGAAAGGAAATTGCGCGTGTTGAATGGATCAGAGAGGGTAGGGTTCCACTACAAACCATTCGAGCTAAAATTGATTATTGTTCCTATACAGTTCGAACGATCTATGGGGTATTAGGCATCAAAATTTGGATATTTATAGACGGGGAATAATAAACCTTTATTCCCTTTGCATTCTATCCAGCGATGGAACAAAAAATGAGAAATTCGTTTCTTCTTTTTCTTTTCTGTTCAATAAAAAAAATGAACAATTATAATTATATAGGGTTGAATAAAAATTCAATTAATCTTTTGATAAAATTGCTATGCTTAGTGTGTGACTCGTTGGTTTTTTGAGGGTTAGTATAAAAAACCAGCCCCACGGTATAAACAAATAACTTATAGAAGTAATAACCAACTCATCACTTCGTATTATCTGGATCCAAAGAATCAGTCAAGATATGATATATTGTTCATATTATTGTAGCAACTGAAATCGTTTTTTATTATTTATTTTTTATTATTTATTAAAAATAAAATATGCTTCTAAGTTGTCAATCGAAATAAAGTTGTCAATCGAAATAAAAAAGAAAGGGTATGGATAAATGGAAGGATGAGAGAAAGAAAGAAAAAGAATATTGATGATATAGAATTCCAATATGTAAGGTCTATGAGTCATCTTAGAAAAAAGCTGTGTAATAAAGCATCAATACGGATTCATCATTAACATTAAATGGATCTGCTCATCGAACAAAAAATAAAGAGCTTCGAGCCAATAAAGGCTAAGAATATTGACTCAAGAACTAATAGCTCCATTGTAGAATTCAGACCTAACCATTAAGTAAGAAGCGATGGGAACGATGGAACCTGTGAATTCAAAAGATTCTAGTGAAAATGAATTCGAATGATTCATGGATCGGGATGGCGGAACCGACCAGAGACCAATTCATCTATTCGGAAAAGTTATGAACTAATGATAGAACTGAAATAGAAATTGAAAGAGTAAATATTCGCCCGCGAAAACTTTATTTTCTTGGATTGCTAAACTAAATTAGGGTCAATCCAATACGATAAAGAGTAAAACAAAAGAAAGATTCGTTTTAACATTCTAAAATACTAAAATAGATAAATATAAGAAAAAATAGTTATGTTATTTAATAAGTTATTTAATATATTGAAAATAATATTATATTGAAAATATTTAAAGTTATTTAATATTTAATATATAATATATTTAATATATTATATTTTATATATTTTATATATTTATTATATTTTATATTTAATATATTTTATATTTTAATATATTTTATATATTTAGTTATCTATACAATTATATTTTATATTTAATATATTTTATATATTTAGTTATCTATACAAACAAGATATACAAATTCATAATAGATTTGATCTAGATTAAATGAAATCCATGATTCAGTATATTACTTATTAAATACATGTATATCTTCATTCAAATTATATTCTATCTGAATTCAAACTGAATTCAATTCAAAATCTTTAATTTGAATTC